TACATATTGATAGATAGAACTTCTATCTATTTGCTGAATAGATAGATAGACTGAAAGAATCATAACTATACTTAACAGTAAAATACTAGGAAAAGCCCACACACGACGAAGATTTTTTGTTGCCGTTGGAAAAAGTAGAAGTCCCACTCCTATTAACATGGGAACTGGTAGTGGAATGAAAGGTATAATCCATGAATATTGATATGTATATTCCATAATAAAAATCCTTTTATTCTTGTTTTATTCTTAATTAATTGGTTCTGATTCACCGGCTCTTATCACCCTTTTAGGTTCAAAATAAAAAATCAAGATATGGAAAACTGAAATACAATTTTTTTTTTTTTTGAATTAGTCTCAATCTTTTTTTCAATACTTCAAATATTCAAATCAAGAAGTTAAAATTGGTCAAATGATATGAATATAACTAAGTTACGATTACAAATAATTTTATTAATATAATATCTATTAATATATTAAGTAAGATTTTTAGGAAGATACAAAAAACATTTCAATAAATATTACGTATTACGATAATTTATACCTATAGAGAAAAGAAAAAGAATTAGACAAAAATAGACTGTTTAATGCATTACTTTATTTTGATATGACTAATATAATAGTAATAATAGGATGGCCCCTAACTTCACTCTAAAAAACTTTTTTTTCGTTCGATTATTAATAAAATTAATTAGGGAACTTAGCAATTGTCTTTTATTGGACTGGAAGACATCTTTCCTTGTAGGAAAGAGTATGATACTCGACATTTTTCTTTTTATAACATAAAAAAGAAATAGACTTTAAAGAACAAGGAGAATTCCTAAAATTATTTTTATAAAATCATGGATCCTTTTTTTTGATTAACTACTAGTTTCATTCAAATTTGGAAATTCCAATTATGTGTATTCGCTATTTTGAGCTTGATCAATTTAATAGCACAAAATAAAAGTAATTTTGAATTAGGTAGGTAAGAATTGGATTTTGAAACCTTTCAATCTATTTACCTGTTTTATTACCAGTATAAAAAAAATATAGCAGTACAAAAATGGACAGGGATATAAAAAAAAAATTCTAAAGTTTTGTTTTTCAATTTTTTTTTATTCTATAAAATATCTGGAAAAAAAGAACAATTTTAATTGTTTGAACAATAGATGTCTTTCACATCCAACTATAGAAATGAATAACTTTTTCAAATTTTTCATGGCAGTTCCAAAAAAACGTACTTCTATATCAAAAAAACGTATTCGTAAAAATATTTGGAAAAAAAAGGCATATTGGGCAGCGTTGAAAGCTTTTTCATTAGCGAAGTCTCTTTCAACCGGGAATTCTAAAAGTTTTTTTGTACGACAAATAAATAATCAAACGCTAGATTAAATAATCTAAATCTGAAAATGGTACCCCCTTTTTTAATATATTTTCTCATTTCCGAATGGGGATTCTTATTTTCCCCATCGGTTCACCCTTCACAATAAAAAAGAAGTTTGATTTTTTTTATACATAAAAGAAGATATAAGATCTTTAGGAAAAAAAATCAAAATAAAGATCGTTGAAACTAATTGACTAAGTAAAAAAACAACTGTACTGTTTTGTCAATTTTGGAATCATTCTTTTTCTGACTCAATATAGAATATATTCACAACTCCTTTGCTAAAAGTCTTCTTTTTTATTCATTTAGATAGGTATTATAGACAGCTAATGTGTCAATTTTGAGTGGTCAAAAATGGATCCTATATCGATAAACGAAGATTGATCAATCTTTATAATTAATTCTTATTTTTACAAAGAATTTTTTTTTAGGGTAGATTAGTAATAATTACTATAGAAAATCCATTTTTTTTGTTAGACAAGACGTTTTGTTTAGACCACTATTTAATTGGTCCACTAAATTCTTTTCTATAGGAGCAAAAAACCTAAGGATTAATAGAAAGTTTTCAAAATATTTACATAATTCCTTGGATGTCACACTATGCACTATGATCCATAAAAATCATTTTTTTTTTGTTCATTGAACAAATCCATTTTTGAGTTTAGATTTATAAAAAATATGGTAAATGCATTTTTCAAAAATATTCAAAAATGCAAATAAAAAAAAAAAGTGTTTTTTTTTAAGTTATATGCTTGGGTTGAAGTCAGAATTATTTACTTACAAGATTTGTATTTTTATAGAGCATAAACTACGAAAATGCCCTCTGTTAATTCAAAATCTGATTATTATCAATAAGATAATTAATATTTTGATTGGAATCTTTCAACGTATATTCATATTGAAACAAATTTTTCTCATTAATTTGAATTAAAAAAATATATATATGGAATTGACTCCTTCAATCTCGACGATTAACTAAAAATAGATTATTATTATTTCAAATACCCTACGCCGCTATGGTGAAATCGGTAGACACGCTGCTCTTAGGAAGCAGTGCTAGAGCATCTCGGTTCGAGTCCGAGTAGCGGCATGGCATCTTATAAAAGAGATATAATAAGTCCTATAATGAAAATGAAT